CACTACTGGATTCACATGATTCTCACTGGTTCATATAAAGTTTTTTTATATACAAACAACATATATTTATATTTATATATTTATATTTTAAAATTCGCAAGAACCTTTCTTGAATTCAATTAGATGTTAACGTAAATGAACCATAACTATGTAGCCCTATTCCTAATAGATTGACCCCAAAATAGCATATCCAAATTATAAGAAAGCCCATAGACGCCACAATTGCGGAAATTTCAACCTGTAAATTTCTATTGGTTCTAGTATGTAAATAAACCGCAAATACGATCCAAGTAATAAATGCCCAAGTTTCCTTTGGGTCCCAATTCCAATAGGACCCCCATGCTTCATTAGCCCATACTGCTCCTGAAAGAATACCTATAGTTAAAAAGAGAAAACCTAGACTAATCACACGATAACTCCAATAATCCAACTGGTGAATCAATTGGGACCTGTAATAATTGTTAGCAGAAAAAAAAGAAGCATTTCCTAAAAAATTGTTTCTTTCATTTATGTATTGTATTTCACCAAAAGAAAGTTCCTCGTTTAGTTTTAATAAAAAAGTATTCCTCTTACAAAAAAAATTTATGTTTTTTCGAAATGTAAGGACCAGAAGTGCTACTGATAATAATGATCCACATAAAAGAGCTGCATAGCCCAATATCATCATACTTACGTGCATTATTAACCACTCGGATTGGAGAGCGGGTACTAATATTGCGGATTGATGTATTTCAGTTAAAAGACCCGAAGTAGCAAAGCCTTGGGTAAAAATAACACTTGACACAGTTATTGTGCTTAAATGGCTTTTTTTTTTTTTGAAATATGGAACTATCTGAATAACTGATAAACTCCAAGAAAGAAAGATTAATGATTCATATAAATCACTTAGTGGGAAATGCCCCGAATAAATCCAACGAGTGACTAATAATATGGTTATACATAAAAAAGTAGCTATCATTCCCTTTTCTGACGAATCATTTAGTTTTATGATTTCATCGATTAATAAAGTTATCAAATGAATTGTAATTACAACGGAAACGATCGAAAAGGAAATATGAGTTAATATATGCTCTAAAGTTGAAAATATCATAAAAATTTTAAAAAGGAGGAATCCTGAAATATAAATCAGGAGTTGAATTCATTCTAGAATTTATAATATATTGTATCTATTTTCGAAGAGAAGGTCTGCCGCCACTCGGACTCGAACCGAGATGCTCTCGCACTGCTTCCTAAGAGCAGCGTGTCTACCGATTTCACCATAGCGGCTTGTTCGAATTCATAATAGCCTATTCATAGTCAATCGTCGAGATTTAAGGAGTCAACTAAATGAAATCTTTTTAGTCAAAATGAAAATGGATGAATAAAACTTTGTTCAAATACAAATTCGAAGGTTCATTATTCATTATTATGGGGTATGGGTTTTATTTACCTTAGTGCTTTGGTTATGCTCTTCTATAATTCAATAGAATCGAACTATTGAAACTATAAACTTCAACCCTCTAGTTATTGATAGAACTATAAAAAATTTCTTTATTCTTTTTCATAAAAGATTTATCATTTATATTATTTCCTAAAAGTTAAAAAATGTATTTTACCAATGAACAAAAAATAAGACCCCTTTTTTATTATTTATTACTCAAAATTACTCAAAACTTGCACATTAATTCGGACAAAAAATTCCAGTCTTTTGTCGGTTGGGTTGAAAGAGACATATAAATGGGAAATTTATATATTCTAAAAGATTAATTCAGATAAATTAAGAAGTCAGAAAGTTACACAAAAAATTTTCAAAATAAATGAATAAATTAATTTCAACGATGTATTAATTTTAACTAAAGATCTCTTTTTTACCCTTCTTCAATATATATATATATTCATATTTATAATTTATATATTTATAATTTATATATATATATATAGAAAAACGTCGATTATTGTAATTGTGACAAACAGGTTGATGGGGAAAAAAGACTCCCCCATCTCCCAAACAAGAAAATATACTAACAAGGGCTCAAGTTTTGTATCTTGTCTTTATTCTTTTTTCAAAATAAAAAGCTTTTTATAATTTACTAATCCTAATAGCGAAGCGAGTTCTAGTTCATATTGATTAGCCACAAACAATAGGTTTGTTGATTTCCTATTAAGAATTAAATGGGCCTATTTTTCTATTCGGATTATTCCAATGTTTTATTTTATGACTTTTTTTGTCGCACAAAAAAACTTTTTGAGTTTCCGGTAGAAAGAGATTTACCTAATGACAACGCTTTTAAGGCTGCCCAATATCCCTTCCCTTTCCAAATATTTTTACGAATACGCTTTTTTGATATAGAAGTACGTTTTTTTGGAACTGCCATTTAAAAATTAAGAGGTTACTCGTTGTTATAGTTGGATGTGAAAGACATCTATTGGTCAAAACGAATATATTCATTATCTAGTTATTTTCTAGAGAATAATTAGATAATATAATATATATTATCTAGAGAAAACAAAAAAAAAATATATATAGATAAAAAATGTGCGAAAATAGTACAAAATCTTACTATAAATTTTTTTTCTACATAAAATAGACCGAAGGATTTAAGAACCCTTTAAGAACCCATTGCCTAATGAAAAGCCTAATGAAAACTTTAATTTTTTCTATTAATTGGTCAAACTTGAGTAAAGAATACTTCGAAATTCCATTTTAAAATTCGAATCAAACTAGTAATTAAAGTAATGAATCTGTTAAAAGATACACGTTTTGTTAAAAAAATCTTCGTTATTTTTTTATTAAATTTTATTTTATTTTACCCCCTTTTGATAATTACCCCCTTTTTTGATAAATATAAATGATAAATATAAATCTTATAGAAAATATAAAATGTTAGATATTATAGCGTTTCCTATAAATGTTTTTTTATTGAAACGGAAACTAATCAATCAGTTTCATACTGAAACTAGTTAATGATTTGGAACAAACTGACTAAAAAGCGAGATTTGTACAAAAATTGTACCTTAGTTAATCCTATGATTCATATCGATTCATATCAGATTTCTTTTTAGTGTAATTTTTTATCATTACTTTATGAATATAAAGTGATTTGATAATAATGAAATTTTTTATTTTCGTTATTTTAAGAAAAAAATCTTAGTTAATAACTAAATTTGTATAAACAAATTAGTTAATAACTAAATTCGCTTTTTATGAGCAAGTAGGTCATATCATTTGCCCAATTGTAACTTCTTTATCTTTATTTTAATATTTAATTTGGAAAGACCCAGATAATATATAAAATTCGAAAAATATCTTTAAGTTAGTATTAAGTTAGTACATCTCTTGATTTTTTTATTGACCCCTTTTGTTTTTAAATTGAAAGGGGGTAGGATCCGGTAAATCGGAAACAATCAATTAAGAATAAAAAACTTTTTTATGGAACAGACATATCAATATTCGTGGATAATACCCTTCCTTCCACTTCCAGTTCCTATGTTAATAGGAGCGGGACTTCTTCTTTTTCCGTCGGCAACAAAAAGTCTTCGCCGTATGTGGGCTTTTCAAAGTGTTTTTTTGTTAAGTATAGTCATGATTTTTTCGATCAATCTGTTTATTCAGCAAATAAATGGCAGTTCTATCTATCAATATGTATGGTCTTGGATCATTAATAATGATTTTTCTTTAGAATTCGGTTACTTGATCGACCCGCTTACTTCTATTATGTCAATATTAATCACTACTATTGGAATTATGGTTCTTATTTATAGTGATAATTATATGTCGTATGATCAAGGATATTTGAGATTTTTTGCTTATATGAGTTTTTTCAGTACTTCTATGTTAGGATTAGTTACTAGTTCTAATTTGATACAAATTTATATTTTTTGGGAATTGGTAGGAATGTGTTCATATCTATTAATAGGGTTTTGGTTCACACGGCCTGTTGCTGCAAATGCTTGCCAAAAGGCATTTGTAACTAATCGTGTTGGGGATTTTGGTTTATTATTAGGAATTTTAGGTTTTTATTGGATAACAGGGAGTTTCGAATTTCGAGATTTATTCAAAATATTCAATAACTTGATTTCTAATAATCATAATGAAGTCAATTTTTTATTTGTTACTTTCTGTGCCGTTCTATTATTTTCCGGTGCGGTTGCTAAATCTGCACAATTTCCCCTTCATGTATGGTTACCGGATGCCATGGAGGGGCCTACTCCTATTTCGGCTCTTATACATGCTGCTACTATGGTAGCTGCGGGCATTTTTCTTGTAGCTCGGCTTATTCCTCTTTTCATAGTCATCCCTCACATAATGAATTTCATCTCTTTGGTAGGAGTAATAACAATATTATTCGGGGCTACTTTTGCCCTTGCTCAAAAAGACATTAAGAGAGGTTTAGCCTATTCCACAATGTCTCAATTGGGTTATATGATGTTAGCTCTAGGTATGGGGTCTTATCGAAGTGCTTTATTTCATTTGATTACTCATGCTTATTCGAAAGCATTATTATTTTTAGGATCCGGATCCGTTATTCATTCAATGGAAACTCTTGTTGGATATTCTCCAAATAAAAGTCAGAATATGGTTTATATGGGGGGTTTAACAAAACATATCCCAATTACCAAAACCGCTTTTTTATTAGGTACACTTTCTCTTTGTGGTATTCCGCCTCTTGCTTGTTTTTGGTCCAAAGATGAAATTCTTAATGATACTTGGTTGTATTCACCAATTTTCGCAATAATAGCTTGGTTTACAGCGGGATTAACCGCATTTTATATGTTTCGAATCTATTTACTTACTTTTGAAGGACATTTAAACGTTCATTTTAAAAATTATAGTGGCAAAAAGAATACTCCCTTATATTCAATATCTCTATGGGGTAAAGAAGATTCAAAAAGAATTAACAAAAATTTTCGTTTATTAACGTTATTAACAATGAAAAATCATGATATTTTTTCTTTTTTTTCAAAAAAAACGTATCTAATTGATCAGAATTCAAGAAACATCACACAACCTTTTATTACTA